GAAATTCCGTGTGAATCTGCGAGGACCACCTCGTAAGGCTAAATATTCCTGAATGACCGATAGTGAAACAGTACCGTGAGGGAAAGGTGAAAAGAACCCCGGGAGGGGAGTGAAAAGAACATGAAACCATAAACTTACAAGCAGTAGGAGGACGACTAGAACGTCTGACTGCGTGCCTGTTGAAGAATGAGCCGGCGACTTATAGTTAGTGGCAGGTTAAAGTAGTGAATACTGAAGCCACAGTGAAAGCGAGCCTGAATAGGGCGTTTGTCACTAGTTATAGACCCGAACCCGGATGATCTAACCATGGTCAGGTTGAAGCTTAGGTAATACTAAGTGGAGGACCGAACCGACTGATGTTGAAAAATCAGCGGATGAATTGTGGTTAGGGGTGAAATGCCAATCGAATTCGGAGCTAGCTGGTTCTCCCCGAAATGCGTTTTGGCGCAGCGGTAGATGTTATAATTTAGGGGTAAAGCACTGTTACGTATGCGGGCTGGTAATTCGGTACCAAATCGTTGCAAACTAAGAATACTAAATGCATAGTCTACCAGTAAGACTGTGGGGGATAAGCTCCATTGTCAAGAGGGAAACAGCCCAGAGCACCAGTTAAGGCCCTTAAATAATTACTAAGTGGTAAAGGAGGTGGGAGTGCATAAACAATCAGGAGGTTTGCTTAGAAGCAGCAATCCTTTAAAGAGTGCGTAATAGCTCACTGATCGAGTAAACCTGCGCCGAAAATGTATGGGACTAAGTAATTTGCCGAAACTGTGCGATATATATATTGATATATCGGTAGGGGAGCGTTCTGTTGTAGGTCGAAGTATTAGCGTAAGCGGGTATGGACGAAGCAGAAGTGAGAATGTCGGCTTGAGTAACGAAAATATAGGTGAGAATCCTATACCCCGAAAACCCAAGGTTTCCTCCGGAAGGCTCGTCCGCGGAGGGTAAGTCAGGACCTAAGGCGAGGCTGAAAAGCGTAGTCGATGGACAACGGGTTAATATTCCCGTACCGTTTTTTATTGATATCGAGGGACGGAGAAGGCTAAGCTAGCCGGACATTGGTTTTACCGGTTTAAACGTTCGAGATGTTGAGAAGCGGCGAAAACGCTTTGAGTTGAGACGTGAGTACGAGACGCTAAGGCGTCGAAGTAGTGTATGTCATACTTCCAAGAAAAGCTTGCACTGTCATAGATAAAAAACGCCTGTACCATAACCGACACAGGTGGGTAGGTAGAGTATACTAAGGGGCGCGAGATAACTCTCTCTAAGGAACTCGGCAAAATAACTCCGTAACTTCGGGAGAAGGAGTGCCTTATTCGTAAGGTTGCAATAACAAGATCCAAGCAACTGTTTATCAAAAACACAGGTCTCCGCTAAGTCGTAAGACGATGTATGGGGGCTGACGCCTGCCCAGTGCCAGAAGGTTAAAGAAGTTGGTTAGCAATTGCGAAGCTGGTAACTGAAGCCCTGGTGAACGGCGGCCGTAACTATAACGGTCCTAAGGTAGCGAAATTCCTTGTCGGGTAAGTTCCGACCCGCACGAAAGGCGTAATGATTTGGATACTGTCTCGGAGAGGGGCTCGGTGAAATAGACTTGTCTGTGAAGATGCGGACTACCTGCACCAGGACAGAAAGACCCTATGAAGCTTTACTGTAACTTGAAATTGAAATTGGACTTTATTCGCGCAGTATAGGTGGGAGGCGTTGATTATAATCTCGTGGGATTATTGGAGCCATTAGTGAGATACCACTCTTGTAATGTTAGATTTCTAACTTTGAATCATTATCTGGTCAAAGAACAGTTTCAGGCGGGCAGTTTGACTGGGGCGGTCGCCTCCCAAACGGTAACGGAGGCGTACAAAGGTTTCCTCTGAACGGTTAGAAATCGTATCTAGAGTGTAAAGGCATAAGGAAGCTTGACTGTGAGACCTACAAGTCGAGCAGGGACGAAAGTCGGTCTTAGTGATCTGACGGTACTGAGTGGAAAGGCCGTCACTCAACGGATAAAAGTTACTCTAGGGATAACAGGCTGATCTCCCCCAAGAGTTCACATCGACGGGGAGGTTTGGCACCTCGATGTCGGCTCATCGCATCCTGGGGCGGTAGTACGTCCCAAGGGTTGGGCTGTTCGCCCATGAAAGCGGTACGCGAGCTGGGTTCAGAACGTCGTGAGACAGTTCGGTCCATATCCGGTGTAGGCGTTAGAATATTGAGAGGAGCCTTCTTTAGTACGAGAGGACCGAGAAGGACATACCTCTGGTGTACCAGTTATCGTGCCAACGGTAAACGCTGGGTAGCTATGTATGGAGTGGATAACCGCTGAAAGCATCTAAGTGGGAAGCCCACCTCAAGATAAGTATTCTCATCACATAAGTGAGTAAGGTCACGGTAAGACTAACCGTTTGATAGGCATTAAGTGTAAGTACAGTAATGTATGTGCTGAGATGTCCTAATAGACCGAGGACTTGAATTTTTAAAATCTTTAAGGTATAAAAAATATCTTAAAGATTTTTTGCTTTGGTGTTTTTAGTGTACTGAGCGGAACCACGCTGATCCATCTCGAACTCAGTTGTGAAACGTTATAAATCGACGACAATACTTGGGGGGAGACCTCCTGGGAAGATAGTTCAATGCCAAAGTTTTAGACAAACTTAAAAAAAAAATAATTTTAATATATTTTTCTAGTAATCTGTTTATGAAATTTTTTATCCACTCTAAAAAAATTATTCTTAAAAAATATTTTAAGTTTTATATATAATATTAAGTATAATACTAGTCATTAACATTATTTTCTGTATTTAAATTTTTAACATTTCTAGAGGATTATCAGTTATGGATACTCGTTTACTAGTAATTGCTGCGCCTGTTTTAGTAGCAGCATCATGGGCTTTATTTAATATTGGTCGTTTAGCAATTCAACAGCTTCAACGTTTATCACGTTAAAAAATAATTACAAGGCTAGAAAAACTAAAAATAGTCTTGTAATTGCTATTCTAAAAAGTTTACAAATTTTTTTAGCTAATTTTAAAGTCATTTGATAAATTTTTTAAATGTAATATGGACAAATCTAGACAAATTAAATTCTATTTTGTACAATAAATTTAAATTAAAAATCTATCTTAAATAAAGATAAAAAATTATGGCTGTACCTAAAAAACGGACATCAAAAGCAAAAAAGAATAGTCGTAAAGCTAATTGGAAAAGAAAAGCAGCAAAGTCTGCACAAAAATCTTTATCATTGGCGAAATCAATATTACGAGGTAAAACTACAAGTTTTGTATATCGTCTTTACGTTGATGAATAACTTTAAGATTTTCTTAGTATAAATTTAAACATATATTAAGAAAATTTCAAATGTTCTTAAAATAATAAGCAAATTTTAATTTCTATGTCAGTAAAGATTCGCGGATGTGGCGAAATTGGTAGACGCGCTAGATTTAGGTCCTAGTAACTTTTGTTTTGAGAGTTCGAGTCTCTCCATCCGCATTTAAAAAATTCTTTAATTAACTTCTTGAATATTTGTTATATGGTTCTTCCATTTACTTTACAACAATTACGCATTTTTAAAGCGATTGCTTCCGAAAAAAGTTTTACTCAAGCAGCTGAAATTTTATTTGTTTCTCAACCTTCATTAAGTAAACAAATCAAAACTTTAGAAAACCGTTTAGGAATTTTATTATTAAATAGAACTGGAAATAAAATATCTTTAACTGAAGCAGGTAACGTTTTTCTCCAATACTGTGAACGGATACTTGCACTATGCGAAGAAAGTTGCCGGGCGTTAAATGATTTAAAAGATGGTGAGCGAGGAAATTTGAAAGTTGGAGCAAGCCAAACAATAGGGGCATATTTAATGCCCCGTGTTTTAACTTTATTTGCTCAAAGTTATCCACAAATTAACTTGAATATTGATATTGATTCAACTCGAATTATTGCAAAAAAAGTTTCTGACCGGCTTATTGATATTGCTATTGTTGGGGGTGATATTCCAAACGGTTTAAAAAAAAATTTAGAAATTGAAAATTTTGTTGAAGACGAATTGATTTTGATAATTCCTAAGTCACATCCATTTGCAAGAAAGAAAAAAAAAATAATTAGTAGAGAAGACCTTTATCATTTAAATTTTATAACATTAAATTCAAACTCTACAATCCATAAATTTATTGATAATATTTTAATTCAAAATAATATTCAAACTAAACAATTTAATGTTGTTATGGAATTAAATTCGATTGAAGCTATAAAGACTGCGGTCAGTCTTGGGTTAGGGGCTGCTTTTGTTTCATCATCTGCTATAGAAAAAGAAATTGAATTAAAAACAGTTGAAATTATAACAATTGAAAATATTAAAATAACACGAACATTATCAATTATTACAAATATGGATTCTCATCGATCTAAAGCTTTTGACTTTTTTTATAACGAATTATGGTTACTTAAAAATTTATGAATTTATCCTGTTCTAATTTAAGTTGACGTAAGTAAAATATATTTTGTAATATTATTTTATAAAAAGAGACAATCTTTTAAATTATGAAATATGCAATTGTAGAAATTAGTGGAAGACAATTTTGGGTTGAAACAGGAAAATATTACGATTTAAACCGTATTCCTACAGAACTTGGAAAAGAAATTACATTAAACAGGGTTTTACTAGTTAATAATGACGGAGAACTTTTAATTGGAAAACCTTATTTAGAAAGTGTAAAAGTTAAAGGAAAAATTTTAGAACATTTACGCAGTCGTAAAACTATTGTTTATAAAATGCGTCCTAAGAAAAAAACACGTAAAAAACAAGGACATCGTCAAGATTTGACTCGAGTTTTGATTGAAGAAATAAATATTAATTAAATGCTTAAGGAATATAGAAATGGCACATAAAAAAGGTGCGGGTAGTACAAAAAATGGTCGTGATTCAAATGCAAAACGCTTAGGTGTTAAAAGATTTGGGGGTGAAAAAGTAAAAGCAGGAAGTATTTTAATACGCCAAAGAGGAATGAAATTTAAACCTGGTTCTAATGTGGGGTATGGAAAGGATTTTACGTTATTTGCATTAGTTGATGGGACTGTAAAATTTGATTATAAAGATGCTCAACATAAAAGAGTAAATATTATTACTTAGTAGAACTTTATAAACTTTTTAAAATGCTAAAAAATCCATTTATTAAAGATTCAGTCACAAATCAATATCAAGCATTAATTAATCAAATTAATGCTCTAGAAAATAATTTAAAAACATTAACTGATACAGAATTAAGGAACAAAACCTTTCAATTAAAAAAACAATATCAAGAAGAGAAAGATTTGAATTCATTAATTGCTGAATCTTTTGCAATAACAAGAGAAGCAAGCTTACGAACTTTAGGTCTTCGTCATTTTGACGTTCAATTAATTGGCGGTTTAGTTTTAAATAGTGGAAAAATTAGTGAAATGCGAACTGGTGAAGGAAAAACATTAGTTGCGACTTTACCAGCTTATTTAAATGCCTTAACAAATAAAGGTGTACATATTGTTACGGTAAATGATTATTTAGCAAGTCGTGACCAAATATCAATGGGCCAAATCTACCGCTTTTTAGGGTTAGATACCGGATTAATTCAAGAAGATATGGCTTTTTTAGAACGACAACAAAATTATAAAGCCGATATTACTTATGTAACAAATAATGAGTTAGCCTTTGATTATCTCCGTGATAATATGGCATCAAATTTAAACCAAGTTGTTTTACCACCATTTAATTATTGTATTGTAGATGAAGTTGATTCAATTTTTATTGATGAAGCGCAAGTTCCATTAATTATTTCCCAAGCAGTAGAGACTTGTATTGATAAATACATTGTTGCAGCAGAAGTTGCTGAATATTTAGAGGTTAATGTTCATTTTAAAGTAGATGAAAAAAACAGAAACATCATTTTAACTGAACAAGGAACAGATCAAATTGAAAAAATTTTGCAAGTTGAAGATTTATATAATCCAAATGACCCTTGGATTCCGTATATTCTAAGTGCTATTAAAGCAACTGCCTTATTTTTCCGAAATGTACATTATATTGTTCAAAATAATCAAATTATTATTGTCGATGAATTTACAGGGCGGATTATGCCAGACAGAAGATGGAATGAAGGTTTACATCAAGCTGTAGAGGCAAAAGAGGGAGTTCCAATTAGACAAAATACAGAAACAGCTGCATCAATCACTTATCAAAACTTTTTCTTACTGTATCCTAAATTATCAGGTATGACAGGGACAGCTAAAACTTCTGAAGTGGAGTTTGAAAAAATTTATAATTTACCTGTCGAAGAAATACCAACAGCTCGACCCAATCTTAGAAAAGACTTACCGGACTTTGTTTATAAAGATAGTTTAACAAAATGGACGGCTATTGCACGGGAGTGTAAATCTATTGCAGAAACAAAACAACCAATTTTAATTGGAACAACAACTGTTGAAAATTCTGAAATGTTAGCTGATTTATTAAAAGAGTATCAGTTATCCTATAGATTGTTAAATGCCAAACCTGAAAATGTAAAGCGAGAATCAGAGATTGTGGCACAAGCAGGGGAAATCGGAAGTATTACAATCGCGACAAATATGGCTGGCCGTGGTACAGATATTATATTAGGTGGAAATATTACATTTAAAGTTCGCAAACAACTTTATAACATTTTAGTTTCTTATAAACGCCAAAGTAATTCAATAGATTTAAATAATATTTTCCCTTTAATAAATGATATTTATTTTACGTCACATAAATTTTTAAGTGTTTTAAATTCATTATTAAATGATTCTAAGTTTTTAAATTTATCCTCAACTGGAATTCTAAAGCTTTTAAATGAAATTGATCAAATTAGAATCCCGAAAATCCCTTATCAATGTTCAATTAAATTTTTACTTAATGAATTAGGGAAATTTGAGAAAAAAAATCAAACTATTAACAATAAAATTGTTAAAAACCTAGGTGGACTCTATATTATCGGTACGGAACGAAATAACTCCCGTCGAATAGATAATCAATTACGTGGTAGGTGTGGACGTCAAGGTGATCCAGGAACTTCTAGATTTTTCCTAAGTTTGGAAGATTCATTATTTCGAAATTTTGGAAGTTCTAAGCTTCAAAACTTTATGCAAAATCAGCTCTTAGATGACCTACCATTAGAATCAAGTTTACTAACTAAAAGCTTAGATGCTGCCCAGAAACGAGTAGAAGAAAGAGATTATGATGGACGAAAATATTTATTTGATTATGATGATATTTTAAATAAACAACGTAATATAGTTTATTATGAACGTAGAAAATTGTTAGAAAGTCAATCTTTCCGTGAAACAATTTTAGCTTATGGTGAGCAAGTTATTAAAGATATTATAAATCTATTGAAAGATTCAAAGATTACAAAAAATAGTTCTCTGATTGAAGAATTGTTTAAAACTAGATTTGTAAGTTTGACGGAGAATTTAAATAGCTTAGACGCGTTTGAGTTAAAAACTTATTTATTTCAAGAATTTTGGTTATCTTATGAAGCAAAAGTTCTAGAATTTGAAATATGTCAAATCGGTTTAATTGGATCCTTTGAACGTACAATTATTCTTTACTATACAGACATTGCTTGGAAAGAACATCTACAAAAAATTGCACTGTTACGTGATGCTGTTGGGTGGAGAAGTTATGGACAACGCAATCCATTGTTTGAATTTAAAGAAGAAGCGTATAATTTATTTCAAAATCGAAACATAATAATAAGACATTTACTAATTCGTGATTTTTTACATTCCTTTATTTTGTAAAGGTTACATTCGTTTTTACTAAAAAAAAAAAAGAAATATATTTATGACAAAACGTACTCTATCAAATAAAAGTCGTTCTTCTGTGTTAAAAGTGTCAGGTTTCCGTGCTCGTATGGAAACAGCTCAAGGAAGAAAAATAATACGAAATCGAAGAAAAAAAGGTCGAAAGAAATTAGCAATTTCACATTAATTCACTATATTATTAGAGTTAAGCAGTTTTGTTTACTCTAATAATAAACAATTTTTTATGTAAAATTAATATAATAGTAATTTATTAAATAGAATTTTGATCCAATAATTTTATGAAATTTACTGATGAATTAACCCTATTGTTAAAAGCTAGATATCCAATAATTTATATTAATACAATTGAAGAAGATCGAGTAGAGTATATTATTCGTAAATATATTAAAACAAGTTTGAATAGAAGTATCTATAGTTGGGATTTTATAGATGGCTATACCAATAACCCAAATAATGAAGGATTTGCGAAGCGAAATCCAGTCCAAGCACTTGAACTTGTGGAACGTTTAACAGCTCAAACACCCGCTTTGTTTTTATTAAAAGACTTTAATAGATTTTTAACAGATGTTTCAATTTCAAGAAAATTAAAAAATATAAGTCGAATTCTAAAACTTCAACCAAAAACAATAATTATAATTGGTTCAGAATTAAATATTCCAAAAGAATTATATGATCTAATTACAATTTTACAATTTCAATTACCTGTTGAAAGTGAAATTAATTATGAATTAAAACGATTAATTGAATCATTAAATATTGAAATTGATCAACAAATCCTGGAAAATTTAACCCGCGCATGTCAAGGTTTATCTCTTGAGCGTATACGACGTGTTTTATCCAAAATTATTGCGACTTATAAAACAATTGATGAAAATAGTATAAAACTTTTATTAAACGAAAAAAAACAGATTATCAGTCAAACAGAAATTTTAGAATATTGGTCAGTAAATGAAACAATTTCTAAAATTGGTGGTGTTGATAATTTAAAAAATTGGTTGAAAAAACGAAAAACTTCTTTTGGCATTCAAGCATCAAATTATGGATTGCCAACTCCCCGTGGTTTATTACTTGTTGGAATTCAAGGAACCGGAAAATCATTAACTGCTAAAGCTATTGCTACTGAATGGCAATTACCTTTATTAAAGTTAGATGTTGGTAAACTTTTTGGCGGTATCGTGGGTGAATCCGAATCTCGTCTTCGACAAATGATTGAAGTAGCGGAAACAATTTCACCATGTATTTTATGGATTGATGAAATTGATAAAGCTTTTAATAATATTACTAGTGCAGGAGATAGTGGTACTAGTAATCGTGTATTAGCTACATTTATAAGTTGGTTATCCGAAAAAACAAAGCCCGTTTTTGTAGTTGCAACAGCAAATAATGTAGATTTATTACCATTAGAAGTTATTCGAAAAGGTCGGTTTGATGAAATTTTTTTCTTAGATTTACCACAAAAGCAAGAACGAGAACAAATTTTCAAAATCCATATTCAAGAATTTCGACCTAACCGTTGGGAATCATTTGATTATTCAAAATTAGCTCAATTATCTGAAGCATTTTCAGGTGCAGAAATCCGTCAAAGTATTATTGAAGCTATGTATCATGCTTTTTATGAAAAAAGAGAATTTACGACTGAAGATATTTGTTTAGCATTGACCCAATTAATACCTCTTTCCCAGTTAGAAAATAATCAAACATTAAAGCTAAAAAATTGGGCAGTATCTGGCCGAATTCGGCTTGCCTCTTCAAAATCTATTTCTATGAATTAAAATTTTTATGAAACAAAATGTTTTTAAATCAATTGCTGATTTGCGATTTGCTATCTTTATTTTATTAATGATTGCTAGTTTAAGTATAATTGGAACTGTTATAGAGCAGGATCAATCAGTTGAAACTTATAAATTAAATTACCCTCTAACGAATAAAGTTTTTGGGTTTTTATCGTGGGATATTATTCTTCGATTTGGATTTGATCATATTTATAAAACATGGTGGTTTATTACTCTCATTTTATTATTTGGATTAAGTTTATTAACTTGTACTTTATTACAACAATTTCCGTCTTTAAAAATTGCTCGTCGGTGTCAATTTTTTCGAACAACTCAGCAATTTTGTCGATTAAATATTTCAACTAATTTACAACACCTTTCTTTTTCACAAATATTGTTTAAAATAAAAGAAAATAACT